GGGACAAGCATCCATACGAGCCCATAAACTTCTTTTAAGGATTCCAATCTGAAAAAAGAATGGATAACTTCTATTTCTGTTATATCAATTATCATTTCAACGATCAACTTCTCCCATAATGATATCTATACTACCTAGTATCGTCATAATATCAGCCAATTTCATTCTTTTAACTAACTGCGGAAGAATTTGCAAGTTGATAAACCCCGGCGGTCGGATTTTCCATCTCCAAGGAAAAACACTCTGATCTCCGATCAGAAAAATTCCCAATTCTCCTTTTGGTGCTTCGACTCTTACATAAAGTTCTTGCTTGGATAATTCAAAAGTTGGAGAAGGTTTTTTACTAATAAATCGATATTCAAAATCATTCCATTCAGGGTCTTTTATTTTATCAAAGCGCCGGCTTTCTAAATTCTCATAGGGCCCCCCTGGAATTCCTTCCAGGGCCTGTTGGATAATTTTTAGGGATTCTGTCATTTCGCCGATTCGTACTAAATAACGAGCTAATGAATCTCCTTCTTTTTGCCATTGAATCTCCCAATTAAATTCGTCATAACACTCATAACGATCAACTTTACGAAGATCCCATTGTATTCCGGAAGCTCGTAGCATTGGCCCCGATAAACCCCAATTTAATGCTTCTTCTCCGCTAATAATACCTACGCCTTCAACTCGTTCTAAAAAAATAGGATTTCGTGTAATAAGTTTTTGATATTCAGCAACCCCAGTTAAAAAATAATCGCAAAAATCTAAACATTTATCTATCCAGCCATGAGGTAGATCAGCAGCGACTCCTCCGATACGAAAATAATTATGCATCATGCGCATACCGGTAGCAGCTTCGAATAGGTCATATATCAATTCTCGTTCTCGCAAAATATAGAAAAAGGGGGTCTGTGCCCCAATATCTGCCATAAAAGGGCCAAGCCATAACAAATGGGAAGCGATACGACTTAACTCCAGCATAATAGCTCTAATATAGCTAGCCCTTTTAGGTACTTGAATATTGCCTAGCTGTTCAGGTCCATTTACGGTTATTGCTTCTGTAAACATAGTAGCTAAATAATCCCAACGTGTTACATAAGGCAAATATTGTATAATTGTTCGATTTTCTGCAATTTTTTCCATTCCTCTATGTAAATAACCCAATATAGGTTCACAGTCAATAACATCTTCACCGTCGAGAGTAACGATTAGTCGAAGAACACCGTGCATTGATGGGTGGTGAGGGCCCATATTGACTATCATGAGGTCGTTTCTTGTAGTTGGTGTAATCATAAGTTTTTCCCGAGTCAGTCTTCCATGCATTGCTGAAAGTAAAAAGAAATTCATCAAAATTTAAACGACTAAGCTCATCAAGACTAAGCTCGTCAAATGATATCATGCTTCAAATTAACGAGTTTTTATTTCTCGAATATCCAACTCATCAATTAATTCTTTATAGCGTTCTCTATTTCTTTTTAACAAATAGGCTAGTAGTCGTTGACGTTTTCCCAAAATTTTTCGCAAACCTTTCTGAGATGAAAAGTCTTTTTTGTGCAATTCCAAATGTGAAGTAAGTCTCCTTATTTTAGTGGTGAAACTGAATACTTGAAATTCAACAAACCCTCTATTTTCTTTTTGAGAAATAATAGAAATTACTGAATTTTTTACCATAAAAAACTCTCCTTTCCCCTTGTACAGATATGGATTTTACCAATCAGTAATAAGTATAAGTAATAATAATGCCATTAATTTTGATGTGCTATATACAATAATTTAATCGAAATAACTCCTATTTTTCTGAATTCAAACCAATCAAGCGAATTTGAAATTGGATTTAGATAGGAATAGAAAAAGATTGGTACATTTTCGCATCGAAGAATTTACACCTAAAATTAAGAAGTTTCTGTTGATTCATTTGGAATACTAATTGAGATATTATTCATAATTCATTTCATATTGAATACTAGAATGAGATGTGAAACAAGAAAAGTACGTGATCTGTATATTTGTTTACTTTCATATACCCTATATTATATATAGATATAGATTAATATAGATTATATATAGGGTATATAAAAATAGGGTTTAGGATATATATATATAAATTGTATTATTCACAGAATTTCAATCGCGGATACAGATGTATTCTTAACATACTGAAACGACTGCTATTATTGGTATCAAACCAATAACGATTCATACAAGCTAAATCTTCTAATCGATAATTAGGCCAAAGAAAGAACTTTAATTTCATTAATTTATTTTTCTCTCTATCAAGATAGTTATTGTCATGTGAAACTCGGCTGCTGTTTTTTATGTTCTTTCTATTCCAAAATACTGGATTTCTATCTGTATAATTTTTATTCTTTGAATTGAAACAAATTAGAATTCTCGCTTTTCTACGACGTTTAAACGAGAAAATATTTTCTGGAACAAGTAAATCAAAATGATTTTTGTCTCTATTTTCAATTATTCTTTGATGTGGTGAATTTGTTTCATTCAGATTTGTCCTAGAAACATATCTTTGCTCTTGATATTTTTGATTAATTTGATGCTTACTCTTATGAAGCAACGAAATACCTACGGTTTGGTACATAATAAATTGTCCATCTTTTTTTCCAGACAAACGAAGTGGTTCTACAATCAATACCCCCCTCTTCATGAATTCTGAAAGAGTTAAACTACTTTGAATTGGCATTCTATCCAAATTGATTTCTCTCTTTTGAATGGAGGATATAGTCATTTTTCTTGGATCTATCAGTCTAAGCAGAAGACAATATGCCTTGATATTATTGATCATTCTTTGATTCAAAGTTGTGCCCCATCTCAATTGAAAAAGCAAATAACGTTTCAGGAAGAAATCTAGTTCTGCTTCTGTATTGCTTTTGTATTGTTTTCTCTTTTTCCCCTTTTTTATATCCAAGCTTGCATAATTATCTTCAATATCTTTTTGTTGTGAGAGAACGGATCCATGATCTCCTTGGCTTATGGGTTCTTTTTCTTCTTGATTTCGATGCTTTTTATTCGAGGCTATCAACAAATTTATCTTTTCTTTTTCATTAATCTTTTTATTTTCACTACTATTTAAATTTAAAAGAAGTAATTTGCTTGGTATAAACCAAGGTTTCGTTTTATATGCCTTATAAAGTAACACAAATTCTGGGAAGAGCCAAAATCCCAGATTCGATATGGGGCGCTTTAGGATTTTTTCATTCATTCCCATCCAATTAAAAAATCCTTTGTGGGGGTTTGGTGAATTGGTTTCTGGAATCATAAGATAAAAAATATTTTTTTTAGAAATTATTTGAGAATTGTTAGTAGGAATTTGAGTATTTTGATTCCTATTGGTATCAATAATGATCCAGGTCTCAATATCGGCTTTTTGTCTAAGATAAAAATTGAAAAATTTCCAATCAAAGTTTTTTCTATCGGCCGCTTTTTCCATATATGGAATATCAACCTGTCTTAGATCATTTTGAATAGGGATGTTCCTCAATATATCAAAAAGGGCCTTTTTAGGCCTGTTATAAGTATAAAAAATTTCTTGGTTCTTATTTCCTTGAAAGGGAAATCTATAAAAAAAGCATTCCGTTTTATTTTCATAATTAATAAATTTATATGATAAAAGATTATATCTATAATATTTTCGAAAATTACTTTTTTCATTGGATACTAAATATACTTCCGATTTTTTTTTGGAACCAACCAATAGGTCTTTTTCATATGAATGCCGTTTGATTAAATTTTCCTTTTTAACTATACAACGCTGGCGAACTCTATTTCGCCATTTTTCTGGTATTAATCTAGACCATCCGATCTGAGATAAATGGTATTGATAATGTCCTTTTAACCAGTTTTTCCATTGATTCGTTTCATAGCTTAGAAGTTTCTTATTTGCTAATTTCGAATGAATCATTCCTTGTCTTTCAAAAGAACTCTTTATTTTAGACTTAAGAAAAGGGGGGATTCTTTGATATTGAACAACAGATCTTACCGAGTTCCTAATTTGAATTTGTGATAATTTGTAAAATACATATGCTTGTGACACGTAGGATAAGTCATAAAAAATACGTGAATTTTCTTTAATATTACTAATATTATCAAATGGCTTTTTTATAGTCGAAATAAATGTAATTGGAGTTTTCTTTTTTTTATTAATTCTTTCTTGTTTTCTTTTATTATTGTAAATCGATTTATCAATAATTTTTTTTGTTACTTTAAGAAAAATTTTTGTATTTATTCTGGGAATATTAATGATAGATAAAAATAGATCTGTGTAGATTTTTTCAATGAAAATTTTTAAAAAAGGGGATAATTTATAGATTAATCGAGCATTTCTTCTTTTTAATATTTGCCATTTTTCGAATCTTTTAGCATTATAATTTGTTTTGTTAGGACTAAGATTATTTATTCTTGGAGTTACTTTTTTTTTCTCTTTTGAAATTCTTTTTATTTGATTTCGAATTTTACTTGTTCTATCAGCGAAATCCTTCGTTTTTTTTTCCGTCAATGAAGAATTTGACGAACTCGGAGATGCAATTTGATTAAATGATTCGTGAATTATATGATTGCTTATCATGGAATCTTTTTCTTCTTTAATTTCGCTTAATTTATATACTTCTCTTAATCTAAATAATAGAATTGGATTGACTTTTGAAAATTCTTTTATTATTTTTTTTATAAAAAGAACACCTCCGATAACCCATTTTTTGTTTTTGATTTCTTTTGAAACTTTTCCAAGTAATAGTAATTTTGTTTTTTCTTTAAAAACGGTTAGAACTTGAAAATACTTCTTTTTATATTTAACAATTTTTTTTTTGAATTCCTTTAAAATAGGTTTAAAAAGGGAAGGACGTTTTCGGGGTTGACCAAAAGGAAATTCTGTTTCCATTCCCAAAATTGTTAAAAAACAAAAATCTTTTTTTTTCTTTTTCATTAGATCTTTCTGAGAGGGTCGTAGTTTCAATTTGTGCCAACAGAAAGGAAATAATATTTTTATTTGAATACCATCTGTC